GAAGGTTACAATTTTGAGGATGCGGTACTTATTAGTGAACGTCTGGTATATGAAGATATTTATACTTCTTTTCACATCCGTAAATACGAAATTCAGACTCATGTGACAAGTCAAGGCCCCGAAAGGATCACTAATGAAATACCACATTTAGAGGCCCATTTACTCCGAAATTTAGACAAAAAAGGAATTGTGATGCTTGGATCTTGGGTCGAGACGGGCGAGATTTTAGTAGGTAAATTAACACCTCAGATGGCGAAAGAATCATCCTATGCCCCGGAAGATAGATTATTACGAGCCATACTGGGCATTCAGGTATCCACTTCAAAGGAAACTTGTTTAAAACTACCTATAGGTGGTAGGGGTCGAGTTATTGATGTGAGATGGATCCGGAAAAAGGGGAGTTCTAGTTATAATCCAGAAATTATTCGTGTATATATCTCACAGAAACGTGAAATCAAAGTAGGTGATAAAGTAGCTGGAAGACATGGAAATAAGGGTATTATTTCCAAAATTTTACCTAGACAAGATATGCCTTATTTGCAAGATGGAAGACCTGTTGATATGGTCTTCAATCCATTAGGAGTCCCTTCACGAATGAATGTAGGACAGATATTTGAATGCTCGCTGGGGTTAGCGGGTAGTCTGCTAGACAGACATTATCGAATAGCACCTTTTGATGAGAGATATGAACAAGAGGCTTCGAGAAAACTAGTCTTTTCGGAATTATATGAAGCCAGTAAGGAAACAGGGAATCCCTGGGTATTTGAACCCGAATATCCGGGAAAAAGCAGAATATTTGATGGAAGAACGGGAGAGCCTTTTGAACAGCCTGTTATAATAGGAAAGCCCTATATCTTGAAATTAATTCATCAAGTGGATGATAAAATCCACGGACGTTCCAGCGGACATTATGCACTTGTTACACAACAACCCCTTAGAGGAAGGGCTAAGCAAGGGGGGCAGCGGGTAGGAGAAATGGAGGTTTGGGCTCTAGAGGGATTTGGTGTTGCTCATATTTTACAAGAAATGCTTACTTATAAATCTGATCATATTAGAGCTCGCCAGGAAGTACTTGGGACTACGATTGTTGGCGGAATAATACCTAACCCCGAGGATGCTCCAGAATCTTTTAGATTGCTTGTTCGAGAACTACGATCTTTGGCTCTGGAACTGAACCATTTCCTTGTATCTGAGAAAAATTTCCGGATTAATAGAAAGGAAGCTTAATCGAAATGAATCGGAACGAATCAGAATTTTTCTTCTATGATCGATCGGTATAAACATCAACAACTCCGAATTGGATCAGTTTCGCCTCAACAAATAAGTGCTTGGGCCAATAAAATTCTACCTAATGGAGAAATAGTTGGAGAAGTGACAAAACCTTATACTTTTCATTACAAAACGAATAAACCGGAAAAAGATGGATTATTTTGTGAAAGAATTTTTGGGCCTATAAAAAGTGGAATTTGTGCTTGTGGAAATTATCGAGTAATCGGAGATGAAAAAGACGATTTGAAATTTTGTGAACAATGCGGAGTCGAATTTGTTGATTCTCGAGTACGAAGATATCAAATGGGCTACATCAAACTAGCATGCCCAGTAACTCACGTGTGGTATTTGAAACGTCTTCCAAGTTATATCGCGAATCTTTTAGATAAACCTCTTAAAGAATTAGAAGGCCTGGTATACTGCGATGTGTGATTTGCTCGAAATTCTTTTTTTACAGACTTGGAATTAGTATCTGTCATCCCATTTAATCCGATTGGGATGCCCTGGCTCTGACATGTTTCTTGGGGGAGTAATATGAAGCTCAGAATTCTAGGTGTATTCGATACTCCTACATAAAAGGGGAATTAATCTATGGTCAATTACGTAACAAAAAAATAGGAATTTTAGAGTTGTACCTCGTGAAAAAGGCTTTTTTCTTTTGTAGAATTAAACATTCCCTTTCTTTTAGGAAGAAATTCTGTTCAAGTAAGCCAGTATGTCATGGTTTCAGGAGTCTATCCATCGCATATAGACTTTAAAGGTATCATGCCATAACCGTCGAGGTGAAGTCGGGACCTAAAAGATCGAAGAGAACGATATATCGACAAGGAAATCCCTTATGAATTGCGCGGTACTCCTTTCATTTTTTTAAGTAAGGAGCTTTAGCATTCAAAGGGAAGTAGATTACTCAAAATTTTCCTATTTTATTTATGTCGTAATTGAATAAAAAAAAAAACGAAGAAATAAAAATGAAATAACAATAAAGCAGAAGGAAATGTTGGTTGATCTTCACTGGGAACTTGAGTAAGGAGTAGATTTTTGGTTTTGGGGAAGAGGGTTCTCTAATTTGAAAACGGAAACACCTTTCTTTATTTTGATTTAGTCTAACTACTTGAGCCGGATGAAAGTAAATTTTCACGTCCGATTTTGAAGGGGGGACATCCAACAGGATCCTATCCCAATTTTTCTTTTGCTAGGCCCATAGCTAAAAAACCCACTTTCTTACGATTAC